TTCATGCTTCCCTTGTTGAGGTAAGGGCAAATGATCTAATTCGCGATTTCATAAGAATTGAGTTAGTCAAGTCCACTATTTCGTATACCAGAAAAAGGTATGATAGGGCAAGTTCCGGATTGATTCCCGATAATGGATTAGATCGCACCAATATCAATCCCTTTTATTCCAAGGCGAAGATTCAATCACTTAGCCAACATCAAGGAACTATTGGTACGTTGTTGAATCGAAATAAGGAATGCCAATCTTTGCTAATTTTGTCATCATCCAATTGTTCTCTAATTGGTCCATTCAATAGTTCGAAATATAACAATGTGACAAAAGAATCGGATCCCCTAATTCCAATTAGGGATTCTTTAGGTCTCTTAGGCGCTATTGTACCTAAAATATTGAATTTTTATTCATCTTACCATTTAATAACTCATAATCAGATCGTGTTAAAAAAATATTTGCTACTTGACAATTTGAAACAGATTTTCCAAGTACTTCAAGTACTTAAATACTGTTTAATAGATGAAAATAGGAGGATTTATAATCCCGATCCATGCAGTAACATCATTTTGAACCCATTCCATTTGAATTGGTGCTTTCTCCATCATGATTATTGTGAAGAGACATCGACCAAAATTAGCCTTGGACAATTTATTTGTGAAAATGTATGTCTATTTAAATACGAACCACACGTAAAAAAATCTGGTCAAATTTTAATTGTTAATGTCGACTCTTTAGTTATAAGATCAGCTAAGCCTTATTTGGCTACTCCTGGAGCAACTGTTCATGGTCATTATGGGAAAATCCTTTACGAAGGAGATACATTAGTTACATTTATATATGAAAAATCGAGATCTGGTGACATAACGCAAGGTCTTCCAAAAGTAGAACAAATCTTAGAAGTGCGTTCGATTGATTCAATATCGATGAACCTCGAAAGGAGAGTTGAAGGTTGGAACGAACGTATACCAAGAATTCTTGGGATCCCCTGGGGGTTTTTGATTGGAGCTGAGCTAACCATAGCCCAAAGTCGTATCTCTTTGGTTAATAAGATCCAAAAGGTTTATCGATCCCAGGGGGTACAGATCCATAATAGACATATAGAGATTATTGTACGTCAAGTAACATCAAAAGTGTTGGTTTCAGAAGATGGAATGTCTAATGTTTTTTCGCCTGGAGAATTAATCGGATTGTTGCGAGCGGAACGAGCAGGGTGTGCTTTGGACGAATCGATCTGTTATCGGGCAATCTTATTGGGAATAACTCGAGCGTCTCTGAATACTCAAAGTTTCATATCCGAAGCAAGTTTTCAAGAAACCGCTCGAGTTTTAGCAAAAGCTGCTCTACGAGGTCGTATTGATTGGTTGAAAGGCCTGAAAGAGAACGTTGTTCTGGGGGGGATTATACCTGTTGGTACCGGATTCAAAAAATTTGTGCACCGTTCAAGGCAAGACAAAAACATTTATTTGGAAATCAAAAGAAAAAATCTATTTGAGTTGGAAATGAGAGATATTTTGTTACACCATAGAGAATTTTTTTGTTCTTGCGCGACAAACAATTTCCATGAGACAAATTTACATGAGACATCAGAACAATCATTTATGCGATTTAATGATTCCTAAGAGCGGATTCATTTTAACTTTAACTATCTTTTAACTATACTGGTCTGATTATTGATTTGGTAATAAATAAAATAAGTAATTAAAAAAATTTATGGTTTGTGCCGTGTATCAATGGTCAATCCCCGGTAGAAGGTTCCATCGGAACAATTATTTATTTCAAGGTACCTCGTCTCTTTGTTAATAATAAGAAAAAACAAAAAGGAAGTGTGGGAAAAAATGACAAGAAGATATTGGAACATCAATTTGGAAGAGATGATGGAAGCAGGAGTTCATTTTGGTCATGGTACTAAGAAATGGAATCCTAGAATGGCTCCTTACATCTCTGCAAAGCGTAAAGGTATTCATATTACAAATCTCGCTAGAACTGCTCGTTTTTTATCAGAAGCCTGTGATTTAGTTTTTGATGCATCAAGTAGGGGAAAAAGCTTCTTAATCGTCGGTACCAAAAATAAAGCATCGGATTCAGTAGCATCAGCTGCAATAAGGGCTCGGTCTCATTTTATTAATCAAAAATGGCTCGGTGGTACGTTAACGAATTGGTCCACTACGGAAACGAGACTTTATAAGTTCAGGGACTTAAGAGCAGAAGAAAAGATGGGGAAACTCAACCGTCTCCCCAAAAGAGATGCAGCAATGTTGAAGAGAAAATTATCTACCTTGCAAACATATCTCGGTGGGATCAAATATATGACGGGATTGCCTGATATTGTGATCATCGTTGATCAGCAAGAAGAATATACGGCTCTTCGAGAATGTGCCATTTTGGGAATTCCGACGATTTGTTTAATCGATACAAATTGTGACCCAGATCTTGCAGATATTTCGATTCCGGCCAACGATGACGCTATAGCTTCAATTCGATTGATTCTTAACAAATTAGTATCCGCAATTTGTGAGGGTCGTTCTAGCTATATAAGAAACCGTTGATTATGATTAAGATTAAGAATAATAAGATTAGTTAATGTTAATTATTGGGCAACTCCATAGATTTATTGGATCGGTTACTTTTTTTTTGAATTTTTTTAAATAGATAAAAAAAAGAACTGGGGATATTGATATATATTATGATGTTATGTGATTTCTTGGTATCCTAAATATATGATTAATGATTCAAGTTGGTGAGTTGAGAAAGAAATGGTTGAATCAAACTAATTCCTTTTTTGAAGTTCAATTTCTATCAGAGGACAATATGAATGTTATACCATGTTACATTAAAACACTCAAGGGGTTATACGATATATCGGGTGTAGAAGTAGGCCAACATTTCTATTGGCAAATAGGAGGTTTACAAATCCATGCCCAAGTACTTATCACTTCTTGGGTCGTAATTGCTATCTTGTTAGGTTCAGTCATCATAGCTGTTCGGAATCCACAAACCATTCCGACCGACGGTCAGAATTTCTTTGAATATGTCCTTGAATTTATTCGAGACTTGAGCAAAACCCAGATTGGAGAAGAATATGGACCTTGGGTTCCCTTTATTGGAACTATGTTCCTATTTATTTTTGTTTCTAATTGGTCAGGTGCTCTTTTACCTTGGAAAATCATACAGTTACCTCATGGGGAGTTAGCTGCGCCCACGAATGATATAAATACTACTGTTGCTTTAGCTTTACCCACGTCAGTGGCATATTTTTATGCGGGTCTTACCAAAAAAGGATTGGGTTATTTCGAGAAATACATCAAACCAACTCCAATACTTTTACCAATTAACATCCTAGAAGATTTCACAAAACCTTTATCTCTTAGTTTTCGACTTTTCGGGAATATATTGGCTGATGAATTAGTAGTTGTTGTTCTTGTTTCTTTAGTCCCTTCAGTAGTTCCTATACCTGTCATGTTTCTTGGATTATTTACAAGTGGTATTCAAGCTCTTATTTTTGCAACGTTAGCCGCGGCTTATATAGGCGAATCCATGGAGGGTCATCATTGACTAGTTTTCGAAATAGTCTTTTTTTTAGCTTATCCCAATTCATGCATGGTTCAAGATAATCTACTTGGTTGGAGAACATAATAGATATAAATACGTATGAATATATGACCTAGAGTCGTAGGAGAGAAGATGAACGATATTACGGAATTGTAAAAAAAAAGATAGGTTGGGGAGGTCATACTAGATGTATGTAATGTCTATAAGTCCAGCCACTTTTTGTGTGGGTTTCGAGGAATGATTCTATAATCCGATTCAATATAAAATGCGGTCAGTTTACGTTATGGAGGAAAGAAATGTATATGTAATATGTATATGCAATATTAGATATTCACTAGTTATATAGGCTAGTCCTATCTATATATAAATGGAAGTCCTTATACCCTACCTTATACCCTAGCTATATACTAACTAACTAACTATATATATCTAACTATATGTTATATAACTAACTATATGTTATATAACTATATGTTAGATATATATATATATAATATATATATATATATAGCAAAAAAAAGAATATATGTATTGATATACATATTGATATCGTTATATTGATATCGTTGATATCGATCATATTGATATCCATTGCATATATTGATGATTGCATATATTGATTTGATTGCAGTTTACTGCATTTAGATTAGATGGATTACAAGATAAGTCAAGTCCTTTCTTCTGTTTCATTTGTGATTGTGGATTGGATGAAAAAACAGATGAACTCAAGGATATAGAAGAGTAAAGAACGAAGGATTGAATGAAAGAATGGTTGGAAAGAAAGAAATGCAATAACTAGAACCGTATGTATATGGATTTACAAAAACTTCATCATGGGTAGAAACTAAAAACGAGATATCGAAGTAGTTCTGACGAGTCAGTAATATTATCATTAGTTTTTAGTTACTTCGACCCAATAGATCTTAATGATCAAACTTAATGATAAAATTAAGTAATAATTCATTGGTTGATTGTATCATTAACCATTTCCTTTTCTTTTTTTTGGTGCGAGGAACTTACCATGAATCCACTGATTTCTGCCGCTTCCGTTATTGCTGCTGGATTGGCTGTAGGACTTGCTTCTATTGGACCTGGAGTTGGTCAAGGTACTGCTGCTGGCCAAGCTGTAGAGGGTATTGCGAGACAACCAGAAGCAGAGGGTAAAATACGAGGTACTTTATTGCTTAGTCTAGCTTTTATGGAAGCTTTAACAATTTACGGACTGGTTGTGGCATTAGCGCTTTTATTTGCGAATCCTTTTGTTTAATCCTAGAAATGTAAAAAAGTACCTTAGATTACATACTTTTTTTACTTTTTTTCTTATTTTATTAACTTGAAATTAAATTGCCGTTTCCTTCTTCGAGTTATATCAACACTTTACTCCTATAATTACTTATTTGTTGAGACTCCAGGAAGGACTGCTTTGAGGATGAGGAATTACCAGATCACTCGCTTTC